CAACCTATTGATATTGGAAGACCCAAAAGATTCTTCCAATGTAGCATTTCTGGGTCCAATGGAATTCATAGGTATAGGAAGAAGCCCCATCAAATAGAGATTTTTTCTTTCGACCATATTTCGAGTGTTAATACGATATAACATAAGGACCGCTACTGCAAGCAGTACTACACCCTTGATCGTGAAATATCGATTGCTTGTTGAACCCTGTGAATCGCGTGAAAGGAGAATACTCCAAATTCGGGGGTCAAAGAGTTTCATCAAACGTTCTTGGTGGAAAAAAACGTGAGTGAAAAATCCCACCGAATTGAATTTGGTCCACGAATCTAAGAAATGGTGAGCATTCCGGATTTCTCTCAAGACCTCTTTCCATTCCAAGATCCAGAATTTTAATGGATGTCGTTTCACTGTTTCCGGCTTCACCGTTTCTGGCCTCATTGTTTCCTCCTAAGGGTTTTATTTAATTAAAATTAATTGGATTTTGCTTATTTACGAGGTACGACGATCCCCCTTACGCATCCATGGCTGAATGGTTAAAGCGCCCAACTCATAATTGGCAAATTCGTAGGTTCAATTCCTACTGGATGCACGCCGACGGGAACGTTCAATACTCGAAATTTGTTTATTTACGATGAAACCTCATCATCTAGCACAGAAATAAAGCATTGGTATGAAATCAAATTGGTATGGTATATATATATATATATATATTAGTCTATTCTATTAGTGATATATATTAGTCTATTCTATTAGTGGTAAATCAAAATGAAATTGAATAAATATATATATATTAGTCTATTCTATTAGTGGTAAATTTAGTGGTAAATCAAAATGAAATTGAATAATAATAGAATTAGAATATATATAGTAGTCTATTAGGCAGCTCTCTAACATCTTTTCAAAATAGAAAAACAAATAGGACGGGCGAACGACGGGAATTGAACCCGCGCATGGTGGATTCACAATCCACTGCCTTGAGCCACTTGGCTACATCCGCCCCTCGACGTTATGTTATCAAATAAAATAAGAAAAAAAAATGGGGGATCAATCCCCCAGCCTCTTGACAAAACAAGAAACGGGGGTTGATCCTGCAACTTCAACGACTCATATACACTAAGACCTAAGTCTTAGCCATTTGTGGATGGAACTTCAACAGCAGCTAAGTCTAGAGGGAAGTTATGAGCATTACGTTCATGCATAACTTCCATACCAAGGTTAGCGCGGTTAATGATATCCGCCCAGG